ACAATTCAAGATTCAAAAAGTGTCTCAAATTTTTTGAAAAACCTTTTCTGAATCTTCTTTTCGATTCGAACCGATGGAATCGACCATTTCGATACATAAAAAATACTCGCATTGAAGGGACTGTCAGAAATGAAATGTCACAATATTTTTTTGACATATGTCAAAGTGATGGAAAAGAAAGAATCTCTTTTACATATTTACCCAGTTTATCCATTTTTTTGGAAATGATAAAAAGAAGGATATCCCCACCTACACTCACAAAATCTTCACCTAAGAAACTCTACAACCCTTGGTTTTCTATTAACAAACAAAAAAGCAAAAGTTTCACCAACGAGTTTCTAAATCGAATTAAAGCTCTAGACAAAGGATCTATTTCTTTGAATATACTTGAAACAAGGACAAGGTTATGTAATGACGACTCTACAAAAGAATACTTATCAAAAAGATATGATCCTTTCCTAAATGGATCATCTCGGAAAACAATCTACAAAAAATTTTCGCCAATCCTAAAAAAAACTCGGATAGAAAATTCCATAGAAAAATTTGGTATAAATCGAATTCATGGTATCCTTCTTTCGGATACTGATTGCCAAAAATTTGAACAGAAAAAAAAGAAATTGGATAAAAAACTACTATCAACAGAAATTGTTGAGTTCTTAACTTCCATCAATAGAATTATTAGAGAATCGAGATCCACCGATCTAAATCGAAGGGTTCTTTTTTTATTTTCAGAAGGAAGAATAGGAAGAAAATTTGTAAAATATTTATTAACTCAAATTGTAACTGATGTTAATGATCAAAAAATTTTCAAAAAATCTACTAGAATAAAAGAAATCAGTAAAAAAGTCTTTCGGTGGTCATACAAATTAACGACCTTGCAAGAACAAGAAATGGGAGAATATATGGACTCCATACGTGATACTGAAATGCATTCAAGAACCGGCATAGATCTAATGCTTTTGAGTAGTCAGGAACATGATCTTAAAACAGCCAAAAACATAGACATAGAGGAAATATATGTAATGCATTATCCAAAAGAATCAGACTTTCGGCGAGACGTAATCAAAGGTTCTATGCGATCTCAAAGGCGTAAAATGGTAATTTTCGAGGTGTTTCAAGCATATGCGCGTTCCCCTCTTTTTTTGGACAGAACACCAAAATTTCCTTTTTATATATTTAAAAATATCTCCAATTTCATTACAGAAAATTGGGGATCGAAACCGAAGGAGAAAGTTTTCAAGTCTGCAGAAGAAGAAAAAGAGGAAAAAATAAAAAAACTACTAGACGAAAGAGAAGAAAAAAAAAAAGGCCTCGAAAGCTATGAGGAGGCCGTTCTAAAAAGAGCAGAAGCCTGGGATGACATACAACATGGACAAGCAATAAGAGGTTGCTTGTTATTAATTCAATCTTATTTTAGAAAATATATTCTATTACCTTCATTGATAATTGCCAAAAATATTGGACGTATACTCCTACTTCAATCTTCTGAGTGGTCTGAGGATTTCGGGGAATGGCATAAAGAGGTGCATCTTAAATGTACTCATAATGGTGTTCCAGTATCCGGATTTCCGAAAAATTGGTGGACAGAGGGTATGCAGATACAAATAATATTTCCTTTCTATTTGCAACCTTGGCGTAACTGGAAACCAGGATCGGCTCAACAAAATCTAATAAAAAAACAAAACGAATCTTTTTGTTTTTTAACAGTTTTTGGAAGCGAAACCGAAATTCCTTTTGGTTTTCCCCGAAAACGAATTCCCTTTTTTAAACCCATTTTTAGAGAATTAAAAAAAAAAATTAAGAAGTATTTTCGAGCTCGATTCAAAGGAAAAATGATGTTACCTCAAAAACTTGTAAGAGAAGTCGAAATATCTGAATCGAGAAAATTGAAAGAAGAAAAGATAAGCAATCAGATAATTCATGAATCATTTAGACATTCTTTATTTACAAAAAAAATGAAGGATCTGTCTGATCAAACAAGTACAATTCTAAATCAAATAGAAAGAATCTCAAAAGAGAAAAGAAAAGAAACTCCGAGCAAAAATCATCTTGTTAACAAAAAAAATTTGGATACTAAAATATTTGAAAAATGGAAAATATTAAAACGAGAAAATGATCGAATAATTTCTAAATTATCCCTTTTTATGGAATTTTTCATTGAAAGAATATACACAGATATATTTTTATATAATATTAATATTCCGAAAATGAATACAGAATTTTTTCTTGAATTAAAAAAAAAAGTGATTAATAAATCAATTTCCAATAATGAAAGAAAACAAGAAAAAATGAATAAAAAAAAGAAAAATAAAATGCTGTTTATTTCAAAGTTACTTGATATTATTAGGAATAGTCAAACAAATTCATATACTTATTATGACTTATCCTCCGTGTCACAAGCATATGTATTTTACAAATTATCCCAAATCCAAGTTAGTAATTCGAAGAAATTTAGATCTCTTCTTCAAGATCAAGAAATACCCTTTTTTCTGAAACCCGAAATAAAGGATTCTTTTGAAGGGTGGGGGGCGGTTCATTCAAAATTAGGGAAAAAGAAACTGCCAAGTTATGAAATGAATCAATGGAAAAATTGGTTAAGAGGACATTATCACTACAATTTATCTGAGAAAAACTGGTCTAAATTAATACCAGAAAAATGGAGAAATACAATTCGTCAATGTCATATAGTTAACAAGGAAATTTTTAGCAAACAGCATTCATATGAAAAAGACCAATTAATTGATTACAAAAAGCCAAAAAAAATTGAAGTATTATATAATAATAATCAAAACGAGAATTTTCAAAAAGATTATAGGTATGATCTTTTCTCATATAAATTTCTTAATTACGAAAATAAAACGGAATGCTTTTTTTATATATCTCCGTTTCGAGGAAATAAGAAACAAGAGATTTCTTACATGTCTAAAGAGAACCTTTTAAATAGAAGGATTGCTGCTAGGAAAAAACTGGCCGATAGAAAATATTTTGATTGGAAAATTCTCAATTTTTCTGTAAAAGAAAAAAAAAAAGAAAAAGTCTCCATTAAGGCCTGTACCAATCATGATACCAATAGAGATCAAAATACTCAAATTCTTACTAATAATTATCAAAGAATTTATAATTCTAAAAATTTTAAATATAAAAAAGATCTTTCTTATCTTATGATTCGACAAAAAAATCCATCCAATTCTCAAAAAGGTTTTTTTGGTTGGATGAGAGTGAATAAAGAAATGTTAAAGTATCCCATATCAAATCTGGAATCTTGGTTCTTCCCGGAATTTGTATTCCTTTATAATGCATATAAAATGAAACCTTGGTGTATACCAAGTAAATTACTTCTTTTAAATTTGAATAGAAATAAAAAGAGTATCAACGAAAAGCGAAGTTTTTTGAAAGAAAAGGAAGTAGACCCCCTTGATTCGATGCTGAAACCCCATTTTCATTTTCAATGGATATGGCAGGATACTAGTCAGGTTTTAGATCTAAATCAAATACTGATCAATCATATCAAGTTATATGGTCTCCTGTTTAAACTCAAAGATTCAAAAAGAATTACTATATCCTCGATTCGGAAAAGAGAACTTGATTTGAATATAATGCTGATTCGGAATAATATGAACTTTTCCCAATTCATGAAAAGGGGAATGTTCCGTATAGAACCCCTTCGTCTGTCTGGAAAAAAAGATGGGCAGTTTATTATGTATCAAACTATAGGTATTTCGTTGATTCATAAGAATAAACACCAAACTAATCAAAAATACGAAGAGCAAAGATATCTTTCTAAAAATCATTTTGATTTTCTTGTTCCTGAAAATATTTTATCGTTTCGAGGTCGTAGAAAATTGAGAATTCTAATTTGTTTCAATTCAAAGAATAGAAATGATATAGATAGAAATCGAGTATTTTGGAACGAAAAGAACAAAAAAAGTAGCACCCAAGTTTTACATGACAATAAGCATCTTGATAGAGAGAAAAATCAATTTATGAAATTAAAGCTTTTTCTTTGGCCTAATTATCGATTCGAAGATTTAGCTTGTATGAATCGTTATTGGTTTGATACAAATAATGGCAGTCGTTTCAGTATGTTAAGGCTATATCTGTATCCACGATTGAAAATTTGTGGATAATTTTTTCTAATATACCCTACTCATATTTTCTATGTCCCTATCCTAGTAGATGAAAGCAAAGAAATATACGGATCACATGTCTTGTCTCACATTTCATTAATGTTTCAATTAGATCTCGAAATGAATCACCAGAACCTTAGAACTTTCTTCGTTTTAAGTCTTTTTAAGTCTAAAGTCAAATTCTTCAATAGAAAAATGTACCAATCTTTTTCTATCTAAATCCAATTTGAAAATGGAATTCGTTGAGTTGAATTAGGAGTTCATAACGAAATTCGGATTCTATTTTTGTATATACTACGTTCAAATTAATGGCATTATTATTATTATTACTGATCGGTAAAATCCATATCTGTAATGTAAAAAAGGGGGGGTTATGGTCAAAAATGCATTCATTTCGGTTATTTCTCAAAAAGAAAAGAAAGAAAATAGAGGGTCTGTTGAATTTCAAGTATTCAGTTTCACCACTAAGATAAGGAAACTGACTTCACATTTGGAATTGCACAAAAAAGACTTTTCATCTCAGAGAGGTTTGCGAAAAATTTTGGGAAAACGTCAACGGTTGCTGACCTATTTGTCAAAAATAAATAGAGAACGCTATAAAGAATTAATTGGCGAGTTGGATATTCGAGAGATAAAAAGTCGTTAATTTGAAGCGTGATATGATCTTAATCGTTTCCATTTTGATGAACTTCTTTTTACTTTCAGCAATGTATGGAAGAATGAATCGAGAAAAACTTATGATTGCACCAACTACAAGAAAAGACCTTATGATAGTCAATATGAGTCCTCACCACCCATCAATGCATGATGTTCTTCGACTGATTGTTACTCTCGATGGTCAAGATGTTATTGACTGTGAACCAATATTAGGTTATTTACACAGAGGGATGGAAAAAATTGCGGAAAATCGAACTACAATATTTGCCTTATGTAACACGATGGGATTATTTAGCTACTATGTTCACAGAAGCAATAACCGTAAATGGACCTGAAGAGCTAGGCAATATTCAAGTACATAAAAGGGCTCGCTATATCAGAACTATTATTGAGTCGTATCGCTTTCCATTTGTTATGGCTTGGCCCTTTGTATCGCAGATATTGGGGCACAGACCCCCTTCTTCTATATTTTTTTAGAACGAATTGAGGGCGTAGGCATTATTGATACAGAAGAAGCCCTAAATTCGGGTTTATCAGGTCCGATGTTACGAGCTTCCGGAATACAATGGGATCTTCGTAAAGTTGATCGTTATGAGTGTTACGACCAATTTGCCTGAAAGATTCAATGGCAAAAAGAAGGGGATTCGTTAGCTCGGTATTTAGTACGAATCAGTGAAATGACAGAATCCATAAAAATTATCCAACAAGCTCTGGAAGGAATTCGGGGGGGGCCCTATGAGAATTTAGAAATCCGGTGCTTTAATAGAATAAAAGACCCCGAATGGAATGATTTTGAATATCGATTTCATTTATTAGTAAAAAACCTTCTCCAACCTTTGAATTGTCCAAGCCAGAACTTTATGTAAGAGTTGAAGCACCAAAAGGAGAATTGGGAATTTTTCTGCTAGGAGATCAGAGTGTTTTTCCTTGGAGATGGAAAATTCGAGCCCCGAGTTTTATCAACTTGCAAATTCTTCCGCAATTAGTTAAAAGAATGAAATTGGCTGATATTATGACGATATTAGGTAGCATAGATATCATTATGGGAGAAGTTTATTGTTGAAATGATAATTGATACAACAAAAATACAAGCCATCAATTCTTTTTCCAGATTAGAATCCTTAAAATTTAAAGAAGTCTATGGAATCATATGGATGCTTGGACCTATCACTTGTATTAGGAATCACCCTAGGTGTATGTACTAGTAATTGTTTGGTTAGAAAAAGAACTATCTGCGGGAATACAACAACGTATTGGACCCGAATACGCTGGGCCTTTGGGAATTCTGCAAGCTCTAGCAGATGGTACAAAATTACTTTTCAAAGAGAATCTTCTTCCATCTAGAGAAAATACTCGTTTATTTAGTATCGGACCATCAATAGCAGTCATATCCATTTTACTAAGTTATTCAGTAATTCCTTTTAGCTATCGCTTTATTCTAGCTGATCTTAGTATTGGTGTTTTTTTATGGATTGCCGTTTCAAGTCTTGCTCCAGTTGGACTTCTGATGTCGGGATATGGGGTCAAATAAAAAATATTCTTAGGTGGATTAAGGGATGCTGCTCAATCAATTAGTTATGAAATACCATTAACTCTATGTGTATTATCAATATCTCTACGTGCGATTCGGTAAAAAAAAAATTTCCCCTATTTCTTTTCTTTCTAGCAGCAAGAAAGGTAAATGAATTGAATATCTATTTTTTTTTTTTTTTATTCATCGTTGGTTGGGGTTGATGAATTAAATCAGATAGTTATATGAGTGAAATAAAACGGCTTACAAATTTCCTGTTAAAGGAATTAAATCTCATTTCCTATGTACAAGAAATTAACTCAAAATAAATATATACGCAGTTGAGACTGTTTACCCCAAGATTTCTTGATTAGTTATCATAGCTTGAAGCAGGCTCAAAAGATCAACCCTAAGGGCTGGCTTTTATTATCTATTTCCGTAGATCTATTAGCCTAACGCGAGATTAAAAAAAGTGGATGGTTAGGAATACCAAGATATACAAAGGATTATTAATGGAGATTCAGAAAATTATCCAAAAGGATATTTCTTTATAGAAAAGTAATTCAAATTGGGGCTTAAACTTGGTAGAAACGCTTAATCTCCACGATTTCGATCCAGAGTTTCTTCCTATCCGCCGATTAAGTAAATAGCTATCAAGAACGAAGAAATCTTTTACTTTTAGTAATGCCCCTGTTTTCTGAGAAAGTAGAATAGGAACGAAATAAAATCGAAAATGAGAAAATCATAGGTTGAAATATCTATTCGATATTAAAAAAGTCCTTTATTTATTCAAGGACAAAGTTATTAATCAAGAAAGAAAAGTGCAAATTCTTAAAAGATGAGATCAATTCAGAAGCATTTTGAATTCTAAATCTAACAGACAAATTGCATTGGTCTAATTGTAGGCCTTAGGATGAGAAGATAAGAGTTTGACTCTCTATCAATCCTACAAACACATTAAGATCAATAATGTTAAAAAAAAGGTACTTAGATTTATTTATGACCTATGAGGAGCCGTATGAGGTGAAAATCTCATGTACAGTTCTGAAATAGCGGCGGGAACAATGATGTTATCGTCGACTATGATTATCTAACAGTTTAAGTACAGTTGATATAGTTGAAGCGCAGTCAAAATATGGTTTTTGGGGATGGAATTTATGGCGTCAACCTATAGGGTTTATCGTTTTTCTAATTTCTTCTCTAGCCGAATGTGAGAGATTACCTTTTGATTTCCCAGAAGCATAAGAAGAATTAGTAGTAGGTTATCAAACCGAATATTCAGGTATCCAATTTGGTTTATTTTACGTTGCTTCGTATCTAAATTTATTGGTTTCTTCATTATTTGTAACAGTTCTTGGGGGGGTTGGAATCTTTCTATTCCATACATATCCGTTCCTGAACTTTTTGACATAAATAAAAGAACTCATTTGGCACAATAATTGGTATCTTTATTACATTAGCTAAAACTTATTTGTTTTTGTTTGTTTCTATTGCAACAAGATGGACTTTACCGAGACTAAGAATGGACCAACTATTCAATCTTGGATGGAAATTTCTTTTACCTAATTTCTCTAGGTAATCTATTATTAACAACTTTGTCCCAACTTCTTTCACTGTAAACGAATAGTCTATTTTCACAACTTGTCTCAAACAAGAGAAAGAAACAAGTAAAATTATTTATAGCTATTCAGCTATGTTCCCTATGCTAACTCGGTTCTTTAATTCTGGTCAACAAACAATATGAGCTGCCAGGTACATTGGTCGGGGTTTCATGATTACCTTGTCCCACGCGAATTGTTTACCGGTAACTATTCAATATCCCTACGAAAAGTTGATGACATATGTGTTCGTGTATGTCCTATACATCTACGTTGTTGATTGGAAATTGGAAACGGATATTCGAAAGAAACGATTACTTAATTACAGTATTGATTTTGGAATCTGTATATTTGGTGGTAATTGCGTTGAGTATTGTCCAACAAATTGTTTGTCGATGACTGAAGAATATGAACTTTCTACTTATGATTGTCATGAAGTGAATTATAATCAAATTGTTTTAGGTCGGTTACCGGTGTCAATAATTGACGATTACACAATTCGAACAATTTCTTCGAATTCACCTCAAATAAAAAATGCATAAAACCCTTACCCTTTATAAAAATAAAATAAATTCAAAATCGCTTTTGGATCTAAAGGAATGAGGGTTTTGCTTGGTCAATAGAAAACAAAAGAACGCTTGGTTGTCGAGAATCGTGGTTTCATTTTGAATGAAAATAGATTTCTATTCGAATAAGAATTTCCAAAACCCTGCTTTCGAGAATAAGAGTAGCCCAATAATTGGATCTACATTAATCCAAACTGCCACCATTCCAATTTCATTCAATTACTAAAAATCCTAAAAAAAAAGGCATGAAATATTTCGACTTTTAAAATCAAATGGATTTACCTGGACCAATACACGATTTTCTTTTAGTCTTTCCAGAATCAGGTCTTATATTAGGAAGTCTGGCAGTAGTATTACTTCCGAATCCAATTTCTTTTATTCAGCTTTTTCTTTTTCATTGGGATTGGTTCTTTTTTGTATATCCTTATTCTATATTATATCGAACTCTTATTTTGTAGCTGCTGCGCAGCTCCTTATTTATGTAGGAGCTAGAAATGTTTTAATCATTATCATTTTTGCTGTGATGTTCATAAACGGCTCAGAATATTACAACAATTTTTATCTTTTGACCGTTGGGTACGGAGTTACTTCAATGGTTTGTGCAAGTCTTTTTTTTTTTCACTAATTACTACTATTCTAGATACGTGGGATCATTTGGACTAGGAAATCAGATTCTAGAGCAAGATTTGATAAGATAAGTAATAGTCAACAAATTGGAATTCATTTATCAACCGATTTTTTCTTCCATTTGAACTCATTTCAATAATTCTTTTAGTCGCTTTAATCGGTTCAATTGCTATAGCTCGTCAATAAGCAATCTTTAATTTTGAAAAAGTAATTCAAATAATTTGAATTACTGTCTAAAACATACAATAGAGAATAGAAGGGTTCCCGTTTTCAATTGATTTATTACTAATCGATTTTCTTGTTTTTTCCATATTTGTTAGAATGGAATTTAATTATTGTTCAGATTGAAATGAATCCAAATTGATAAGCAGTTGGTTAATGATGCTCGAACATATCTTTGTTTTGAGTGCCTATTTATTTTCTATTGGTATTTATGGATTGATCACAAGTCGAAATATGGTTAGAGCCCTTATGTGTCTTGAACTTATATTAAATTCAGTTAATATAAATTTTGTAACATTTTCAAATATTTTTGATAATCGTCAATTAAATTAACAGGGGATTTTTTCTCCATTTTTGTTATAGCTATTGCAGCAGCCGAGGCGGCTATTGGACTGGCTATTGTTTCATCCATTTATCGGAACAGAAAATCAACTCGTATTAACCAATCAAATTTGTTGAAGAAATAGTAGTAATTAGAGAAACGAAAATTTGAATATTTCTAAATAAACTCAAACCCGCAGGTTTGATACGAGTACGGTATGACCGTGGTTGCAAAAATTTAAGAAATCAAAGTATTTTGGACCCCGCTCGTAGACTAATTGGGAAGTCGATTGATTCTGATCACTCATTGATTCGTCTGGTATCTAAATCTAAGATTTATTTATAAGTTAGTTTACTAGACCGAAAACTTATGACATTTTAAAAGGTATAGATCCAATGTCACATTCAGTAAAGATTTATGATACATGTATAGGATGTACTCAATGTGTTCGAGCGTGCCCCACCGATGTATTAGAAATGATACCTTGGGACGGGTGTAAAGCTAAACAAATTGCTTCCGCTCCAAGGACCGAGGACTGTGTTGGTTGTAAGAGATGTGAATCTGCCTGTCCAACGGATTTCTTAAGTGTTCGAGTTTATTTATGGCATGAAACAACTCGCAGTATGGGTCTAGCTTATTGATACGTTCCATAAAAATCGACTTGAATCCATTTTCTTTTTTTTTATCGACAAAACCCGTGCTCAAAAGCAAATTCAAATATTTTGGGTACGGGTTTTTCTGTCCCAAATATATCTTGTCTTTACCCCGAACCAGTTTTGTTTATTAACTTAACACTAATTGTAGTTTTTCCAATAGTTGCGGGGTCTTTCATTTTTTTTCTGCCACATAGAGGAAATAGCTTTCTCCGCTGGTATACTTCATGTATTTGTATCCTGGAACTTCTTCTAACAACTTATGCATTCTGTTATCATTTCCAATCGGATGATTCATTAATCCAATTCATTAATCCAACTAGTGGAAGATTCTAAATGGATCCATTTTTTTTTATTTCCATAGCTACTTTAGCGGCTTGGCCAGTTACTCGAGATTCTCGATTTTTTCATTTCCTTATGTTAAAAATGTACAGTGGGCAAATAGGATTATTTTCTTCTCGAGACCTTTTACTTTTTTTCCTCATGTGGGAGTTAGAATTAATTCCCGGTTATCCACTTGTATCCATGTGGGGAGGAAAAAAACGTCTGTACTCAGCTACAAAATTTTTTTTGTACACGGCGGGGGATTCTGTTTTTCTTTTAATGGCAGTTCTTACTATTGGTTTATATGGTTGTACTGAACGAGCATTCCATTTTGAAATATTAGCCAATCCGTGTTATCCCGCCGCCTTGGAAATAATAGTTTCTATTTATAATGGTTACCTGATACCCATAGGGAAGCGCATTATAGTACTTGTATACTTTTAGCCGGAATCTTAGTAAATGAAAAATGAGGGCGTATGGATTAGTTCGAATCAATATGGAATTATTCCCCCACACTCATTTTTCATTTTCTCCTTGGTTAATAATAATAGGCGCAATGCAAATAATCTATACAACTTCAACATCTCTCGGTCAGCGAAAAAAAAAAGAATAATGAATTTGAACTGGCGAGAACCCGGCGAATATCGTAGTGATTCGCCGGGTTCTCGCCAGTTCACACCAAGTTTTGTCATTTTTTTATCTGATATGTGATATAGACTTTTCTATTCCTATTTGAAAGGGCCCCTTTTGAATTCAATTAAATGTAAATGAACCATAACTATGTAATCCTATTCCTAATAGATTGACCCCAAAATAGCATATCCAAATTATAAGAAATCCAATAGACGCTACAATTGCGGAATTTGTACCTTTGCACTTTCTATTTGTTCGAATATGTAAATAAATCGCGAATACGATCCAAGTAATAAAAGCCCAAGTTTCTTTTGGGTCCCAACTCCAATAGGATCCCCACGCTTCGTTAGCCCATACTGCTCCCGAAAGAATTCCTATGGTTAAAAAGATAAACCCTAGACTAATAACCCGATAACTCCAAGAATCCAATTGTTCAATCAATTGCGATCTGTAATAATTTCTTGGAGATAAAAAAGAAGTATTTTGAAAAACATTAATCTGTTCATTCATATATTCGATTTCACCAAAGAAAAATGACTCATTTAAAAAAGGATTATCCGTAGAAAAGAATTTTTTCTTTTTTTTTACTGTAAGGACTAGAAGAGATACTGCTAATAATGATCCACATAAAAGGGCTGCGTAGCCTAATATCATCATAGTTACGTGCATTATTAGCCACTCGGATTGAAGAGCAGGTACTAATATTTGGGATTCACGTATTTCAGTTAAAAGACCTGAAGTAGCAAAGCCCTGGGTAAAAATAGCACTTGGCCTGATTATTGTGCTTATAAAGTTTCTATTTTGTTTGAAACGGGGAACTATATGAAGAAGGGAAAAACTCCATGAAAGAAAGATTAACGATTCAGATAAATCACTTAGTGGAAAATGTCCTGAATAAACCCAACGCGTAATTAATAATCCTGTTATACAGAAAAAAGTCATTATCATGCCTTTTTCGGAGGAATCATATAGTTTTGCGAGTTCATCAACTAAAAAGGTTATCAAATGAATTGTAATTATAATAGAAACGATCGAAAAAGAAATATGAGTTAATATATGCTCTAAGGTTGAAAATATCATAAAAAAAATCAAAAAAGGAATCCCTAAATTCGAAAAAAAAAAAATTGGGGATTGGATTCATTATTGATTTTCATTATAGGATCCGTTTACTTTTATTAGTAAATTACATGCCGCTACTCGGATTCGAACCGAGATGCTCTAGCACTGCTTCCTAAGAGCAGCGTGTCTACCAATTTCACCA